AGCTAAATGATGATGCGCAATATCGCTCAACCATAGACCGCCGGTTATTGGGTCTAGTCCTCCGCGAAAACTCAGAAATTCTGCGTATTTGGACCAATTCAAGGTGAAAAAAGGGGTTGCTCCTTCGGCAAAACTAGGATAAAGTTGAGCCAAAAGGTCGCGATTCAAGATAAATTCATGAGGAAGTGGTATCTCTTTAGGATCAACCCCAGCGTCAAGAAATTGGTTAATCGGTAAAGATACATGGATTTGGTGTCCCGCCCAAGAAAGAGACCCAAGTCCTAATAACCCCGCTAAGTGGTGATTCAACATGGATTCTACATCTTGGAACCAGGCCAATTTTGGAGCGGCCTTGTGATAATGGAACCAACCAGCAAAAAGCATTAACGATGCAAAAATCAATGCACCGATTGCGGTACAATAGAGTTGTAATTCACTAGTTATTCCAGATGCTCGCCAAATCTGAAAAAACCCAGAGGTTATTTGGATTCCTCGGAAACCCCCGCCTACATCACCATTCAATATTTCTTGCCCTACTATTGGCCAAACTACCTGAGCACTGGGTCCAATGTGAGTAGGATCACTTAGCCATGCTTCATAATTGGAAAAACGGGCACCATGGAAGTACATGCCACTCAACCAAAGAAAGATAATGGAGAGTTGACCGAAATGAGCACTAAAGACTTTTCGAGAGATCTCCTCCAAATCACCGGTCTGACTATCGAAATCGTGAGCATCAGCATGTAGGTTCCAGATCCAAGTGGTAGTATCAGGGCCCTTAGCTATTGTTCTTGAGAAATGGCCGGGTTTGGCCCATTCCTCAAAAGATGTTTTTACAGGATCCCTATCCACAACAATTTTTACTTCTGGTTCCGGCGAACGAATAATCATTAAGTCCTCCTCTTTCCGGACAAGACATACAAAGAGACCCGCCAACTGTCTTTTTAGTGAACCTTTGAAAGATAGATATTATGATTAGTCCTTTTCTTTACTATCTATCGTCCTTCTATTTTTGTTAGTTATTCACTGGAGCAATTATATATTGAACTCAATCCGAGGCAAGTGTTCGGATCTATTATCACATAAGGATTAGGTGCCTAACGGACATTGTGTATCTTGGAAAATTATTTCCCGACGTAACAAGAAAAATATTTTTTTAATTTAAGAAACTAGTGGATTTTTTTTTTGAGGGTATAAGCTCCTATCTACATCTACTTTCCTTGAGTATAGATTTTTTTATTTGATTCCAAATTCCAAGATAACTCATTAGAATTATTAATAAGACGGTCCTGATATATTAGCAATATTTAGATTGTCCCCCTTTATTCGCTTTGTTACTTCTATTCTAGACCCTATCCCTATCGTTTATCCTTATGAAATATCATATAAAATAGAAGGTAGAAGAAAGGGATATAATGAAATTCTTGATTCGATCTTCCGACCTAATTTATTTGATTAATGGATCAACAACCAAACTACCCATTTTATGAAAAAGGGGAGTGGTCTTATTCAAATTCAAAGCGCTTCGTAATCTTCAACCAGTTCTGTGCTTCAATATAATTTCCCGGAGTAAGCGCTATAGCTTGTTTCCAATACTCAGCAGCTTGATCAAACCAAGCTTCCGCAATTTCCGAATCACCCTGTAGAATGGCCTGTTCTCCTCGGTCGGAATAGGCAGTTCCTTCCCCTAGAACCGTACTTGAGAGTTTCCTACCTCATACGGCTCAGAAATTGCTATCTTAATTTCCCCTATCTTAACTGAATTCGATTTCTCAAAAATCGATCCAATTTCTTCTTGGGTTAAGCAGAAGAAGTTAATTACCTAAGTTTCAAACCCTAATTTTGATCAATAATCAGTTTGATCTTTTCTCCCACCTTCAGAAGAATGAAGCATAGATAGACCTATAGCCTTCGTTCGAATTTTCTGAAAGGTAACTATCTCGGTTTCATATATGAAATTTCTATAGAATCCTTGAAAAAGACTTTTTCCCATAAGAAAGAAAAAAGAACTTACTATCTTTGGGATCTGATACTACACCGCTGCTTAATTCCTTAGTGGATCGGCTCTATTACATAAGCAGATTCCTCAATTTTGCCCCATATCATGGGATAAGTAAGCAGTTTTGTTTAGTTGTATCGACCCAGTCGCTCACTAATGGATCTTTACGGTGCTTTCTCTATCAATTTTGGAACTTTATCCATAGAGTAGTAGTATAGGCCATACTTTCTTCCTATTTTGATTCTCGTGAAGTGTCCTTCCTTCCTACAGCTGATAGGGCAAAATCGTTGTTTTGACGATCCCTATGTAGAAAGCCCTTTTTCTAGTAAATACTAGAAAATTTGATCCTTTCTTTTTTTTTTCTTCTTTCTATAGTGGAGATAGTCGCACGTAATGACAGATCACGGCCATATTATTAAAAGCTTGTGGTAAGAAGGGGTTTCGTTCTAGTGCCCGGAAATAATATTCCAAAGCCTTTGTATGCTCTCCATTGCTTGTGTGTATAAGGCCTATGTTATAGAGTATATAACTTCGATCATAGGGATCAATTTCTAGTCGCGTAGCTTCATAATAATTCTGCAAAGCTTCCGCATAATTTCCTTCGGATTGAGCCAACATCCGTTACGGTCGTTCATTCTATTCAAAAAATCTCCGTTCCAAAACCGTACATGAGGTTTTCATCTCATACGGCTCCTCCCTTCTGTACATAGTACTAAGCGAAAAAATCTATAGAATAAAAATAGAATTAGTCCCATCTCATTATGGACCGAAAGGGGCTGGTATTTTTCCAAGAAATCTCTAGCCAACCTTCCCGCAAGAGGTTTTTCTTAACACCAATGAATTCTATTAATGCTAGAGGAAAACGATAGCTCCAAGAATTTCTTTGTTCTCAACGCCTCCTTTTTAGAGGAATTAGCCACTTCAACGATCTTTGATGGTTATAGGGGTATCCAAAGTACAAACCTGATGGTTGTTTGTTATCCCAACCATTCTTCCCAGCCCTGATACCGATCAGGAAAGGGCTAATTTCTAACAAAGTTTTTCTCTTGTTGATTCCTATTTCTAGGTGTAGTGCTTTTCTCCCCTATGCTGCCTATTGGTACTAGTAGAGTAGGATTGGCCTGTAATACAGAACCTATCCTGTAGGTGTAACCTTTCGCTCAATACTCAAATCTACAATTGAAGCATCTGAGGCCGCATCAATCGAGGATACACGACAGAAGGAATTGTTAGTTCACCTCACCTTCTCCAAGCGTGGGTTTCCTTTACTAATTTTGTTCTCTCTATGCGAACCCCCTCTCTTTCTCATAAGACTGAGGTGTAGGTAGGGCTAAAAAAAAACAAAAAAAAAAAAAAGAGTCAAATCGCACCATCTCTATAATAAGTAAATGCCCTTTTTTCCCCTGAGGTTGTCGGAATTATTCGCAATAAAATATTGGCTACAATTGAGGAGGTCTTATCAATGAAATTTCCATTTATACGGGATCTAGGCATAATTCCCAACCCATTCTATATAGAATTGTTTTCATTCCTTCACAAAATAACATAAAAACAAACACATTCGATTCTTATAAATCGATCGATCCATATATATGCTCTAAGTGGATAAGAGAGGTATGGATTTTCCGCTCAGCTCAAATTGTCTCCTTTTCCTTCTGTTTGGACAAGAAGAGATATGAAATATTTGACTAAGATTGGATTTCATTCCACTTTTCTATTTCTCAACAATAACTTCTCTCATCAGCTATTTCGCGTTTTCAAAGTCATTAATTGTCTCATACCCTTTTTTGGATTTCGATTGTATGGCGTAGCGTACCTTATGCAAACAGAATTTTAGGGTTCCTTTATTTTATTATGGAATAAGAAGAATTCTTCCATTCTCTTTTTCTTTGGTTTGGGGAAAACCCAAACTAAAACTTTTCGAGGGATCGGAATTCCTAGTAAAAAAATCCTGGATCCTTCCACTTAGATGAAAAGGAATTTTTCCAATAGAACCATGGAACCCCCGAGCGGTTGTGGTTGTACCTGTACTGCAGGAATAGGAAAACTCGCTATTCACTCAGTTTATTTTCCATAATAAGATTATGTAGGAGAGATGGCCGAGTGGTTCAAGGCGTAGCATTGGAACTGCTATGTAGACTTTTGTTTACCGAGGGTTCGAATCCCTCTCTTTCCGTTTCTCTTAATTCATCAACGTTAACGATCACAATGTATCAAATCAAATAACAGTTTATTCCAGCAATAATACCTTTATTTAATAGAAATTCTCTATAGTAAATTACTGTGGTATGTAAAATACACATAGAGGAAAGAACAAAAAAGAAAAAAGGATCCTAGGGTTAATCCATTTCTGCTAGTTGAATGGGAAAATACGAATTAAGGGCCTTAGGTCGATTTAGTTCGGGGAAAGGGGAAGGGGAAGAAAATTCTATGAACCTTTCCTTTTTTTATTAAGTTCAAGTCTTACGAGAGTAATATTCTACAACTAACAACTCATTTATTTTGAGACCGACCCACTTCCTATCTAGGATTTTTTTAACTAGTCCTTTATATTGCAATGTGTCAATCGTCAAATGCTTTGGCAATTTCCCCGGGTCGGATGAAGCAATAGAATTTTGAACCAGACGTTTTGATCTTTGGTTATCCTTCGTAGTAATAATATCTCGGGGTTTGCAACGAAAACTTGGTATATCGACTATACGACCATTAACTAAAATATGTCTATGGTTAACTAATTGCCGGGCCTCAGGAATGGTTGAAGCCATACCCAATCGAAAAAGGATATTATCCAAACGCATTTCAAGTAATTGTAGTAAAACCTGACCTGTTGACCTTTTTGCTTTTCCAGCGATATGTACATATCTAAGTAATTGCCGTTCTGTCAGACCATAATGAAAACGCAATTTCTGTTTTTCTTGAAGACGAATACGATATTGCTCTTTTTTCCCAGAATGGAATTTCTTTTTCAGATTACTTCCGGATTTAGGTGTTTTTCTAGTGAGTCCTGGTAAAGCTCCCAGACGGCGTATTTTTTTAAAACGAGGTCCTCGATAACGGGACATGAAGACTCCTTTTTTATTTTATTGAAATTTCATTTTACACAATTAATTTCATTGTATTTACATTACAGAATACATCGAAATTAAAACTGAATTAAACTAAAGGATAAACAGAGTAAAATCTACTAAAGTACCACAAAAAATGGAATTTCATCAACATCTGGATTTTTTGTATATATATTATTTATTTTATTGTTTTGTATCTAGCAAAATTGTAAGATAGAACCACAGAATAGATCCTGGATTCTCCATTTAATTCGGAGAAAAAGAGAGATTCTTGTTCATGGAACATCGATATAGAAAAAAGCCGACTATCGGATTTGAACCGATGACCCTCGCATTACAAATGCGATGCTCTAACCTCTGAGCTAAGTGGGCTTACATAACAGAAATAGTGTAACAAATAGAAATATGTATAGTATAGGAAATCTGTAAAATGTCAGATCTTAATTATTAATCTTAGCTATTAACTAGTAATCTTAGCTATTAACTAGAGGATATCCTTAAATAGGATTATAGAATTTATTGAACTTTCTTTTTATTTCTCTAATTCGCAAATTGATTTTTTCTAATAGAATAAAATCTATTCCAATTTCTATATTGAATTTGATTTCAGATATTTTCAATTTGATACGGCTCGGACAAGTAATCTAATACATAGAAAAGAATAATATATATGAAAGATATAATAAAAAGAAAATGCGAATTTCTTGGCATTTTCATTCGATCATTATAGACATTTTTTGAGATATTTTGTTTTTTTTGTTATTTCTTAATAATTTAATGATTAATATTTCACTAAGGAGAACATAGAATCATAGCAAATGAAATTGCTAATTCTGATTAGAAAAAAAAGAATGAATATCAAGCGTTATAGTATGATTTTGAATACTCTAAAAAAGAAAGGTGGGGGGGGGGGGGGGAGAAAACCTTTTGGATATATTGATTCGGATTGAATTGCAAAGACATCAACGATAGAATCAATTCAATTCTGAAATGCAACGAGCAGGGTCTCTCAAATAGAGACGAACTGCTAGACTACGTCGAGTAATGAATTCAACGATTCAAAAAAAAAAACTAAGAGATGGATGAAATTACACAAGGAATCTGGGTCTCAATCAAAGAAAAGGAAAATGGGGATATGGCGAAATCGGTAGACGCTACGGACTTGATTGTATTGAGCCTTGGTATGGAAACCTGCTAAGTGGTAACTTCCAAATTCAGAGAAACCCTGGAATTAAAAAAGGGCAATCCTGAGCCAAATCCGTGTTTTGAGAAAACAAGTGGTTCTCGAACTAGAATCCAAAGGAAAAGGATAGGTGCAGAGACTCAATGGAAGCTGTTCTAACGAATCGAGTTGATTACGTTGTGTTGGTAGTGGAACTCCCTCGAAATTAGAGAAAGTAAGGGGTTTATACATCTAATACACACGTATAGATACTGACATAGCAAACGATTAATCACAGAACCCATATCATAATATAGGTTCTTTATTCTTTTTTAGAATGAAATTAGGAATGATTATGAAATAGAAAATTCATAATTTTGTTAGAATTATTGTGAATCCATTCCAATCGAATATTGAATAATCAAATCCTTCAATTCATAGTTTTCGAGATCTTTTAAAAAGTGGATTAATCGGACGAGGATAAAGAGAGAGTCCCATTCTACATGTCAATACTGACAACAATGAAATTTCTAGTAAAAGGAAAATCCGTCGACTTTATAAGTCGTGAGGGTTCAAGTCCCTCTATCCCCAAACCCTCTTTTATTCCCTAACTCTAACTATAGTATTTATCCTCTTTTTTTTCTTTTTATCAATCGGTTTAAGATTCATTAACTTTCTCATTCTACTCTTTCACAAAGGAGTGCGAAGAGAACTCAATGGATCTTATGCTATTCATTGAATAGATTTCTTTTTTATTATATATAGTATCGGCAAGGAACTTCGATTATTAATTCTATTTTTAAGTATTATTAAGTAAGCCATGCACAATGCATAGGACTACCCCCCTCCATTTCCAAATTTGGAATTTTGAATACTTTATTGATTTTTTAGTCCCTTTAATTGACATAGATACAAATACTCTATTAGGATGATGCACAAGAAAAGGTCAGGATAGCTCAGTTGGTAGAGCAGAGGACTGAAAATCCTCGTGTCACCAGTTCAAATCTGGTTCCTGGCACAGAAAAAAAAAGGATCTACCGAATAGGTATTGATACAAATACCTCGAGATAGGTTGGGATACATATTCGTTAATAATATAGATAGAGTATGATTTATATAGATAGAGTATGATTTATTCATCTAAATAGATAAATCTCTAAATAGAGGCACTTCTTTTTAGAAAAGGGTAAAAATCTCTGGTTCTTTTCTTTATGGTACAGAAGGAGATGAGATTAGGTTCCCTTTTCTTCATTTTTTCATTTCTTAATTTAGTA